GATGCTTATATAGTGTATATCTTAATATAGGATGCCGTTATGGCAATATATTAATATAAAATTGTAATAGATTAAAATCATTAATATATACTTTAATTATAAAGATGGCCAATATGATAGCATTGTCGGTGCCAAATTGCTCTAAAGTGCAATAAGGATTCATTAATGTATAATTTAAAGATATAGCGCTAATCGAGACTTCCTGGTTTAGGGGTTTGACAGGAAAACAAGGATCGTCCAGCGTAGGGGGGTAGGGGGGTTTGCCGCGTAGAAGCCGGGGATTCCAATAGTGTTTTGTGAGGAAAGAATTAACCTTATGCACTTGATATCCATATATGTGATTCTTTACGTAATATCATTACAACATTCATCACTAGTTCTCTGCTTCAAAGTTTAGTTCGACCTTATTAATTCTTCTTAGCCTGCACTGTGAGATGCAAGCTGAAAGGAAAAAAGAAAAAGAGAACCCTATGCATATAAGAGAACGCCCGGCTTGGTGGGTAACGGGCAATAAGGTTAACCGCATTAACCAGATGCATGGCATTCGGCTTTCAGTGAGTGGTTTCTTAAGGATTGTACTTGAAATAGGAGCCAAATGCAAGAAATAGTTCACTAAATGCGACTCTCGATACTTGTCCGTGATCATCATTAATAGTATGCCTATCGATAAATCGTTGGTCGGTTCTTACTACATTAAGAAGAACTGATGATTAGAGTTGGTGGATAGAGACAGAGCTCGTGTTAGCTGAAGTTATGTTGTTATAACAATTAATTGAAGTCTAAGTAATAAATATGGTTGTGTCCCTTTTTTGCTTAATGTAAACCTTGGATTTGTGCTGATGTATGAGGGGTTAAAACCACTTATGTTGATAATACATATAATGTACTACTCATGCCGATATACCCTATGGGTAAATACATACATGCAATATTATACATAATCATGTAATATATACACAATGTATGAGTATATTACACTCGTTACTTACATAGGCGCGTCAGAGGGTAGTTTAACTTAGAATCTTAGCTTTGGGAGTTAAGGGTGGGAGTTAAAATCTCCTCTCTCTGAGCACTAGGGAGGGTTTTAACCTCCGACCTCCGGATTACAAGACCGGCGCTCTTACACTGAGCTACTAGGGCAGGCTCATTCTAGGGCTTTGTTTTCGGCTCACCCGGCTAGGGGGGCCAAAACTAGGAAGATAGTGAAGTAGATTACAGAGGCAATTTGACCGATGATAATAAATGGGTGTTCTACAGGTATGCCTCCAATTCAGGTGAGGATGAGTATGTCTGCTACTAGGGTTCAGAACAAGAATTGGGTAAGTGGTCGGAAAGTTAGGCCTCGTTGTTTCGAGGTGTGAAGGATAGGAACAACCATTAGGACTAGGATGGAGAATAATAGTGCAAGAACCCCTCCTAGTTTATTAGGGATTGAGCGTAGGATTGCGTAGGCAAACAAAAAGTATCATTCAGGCTTAATGTGGGGAGGTGTGACTAGGGGGTTAGCTGGTGTAAAATTGTCGGGGTCTCCTAAAAGATTAGGTGCAAATAGGGCTAGAGATGTAAGGCCTAGTAGCATGGCTACAAATCCAAGTAGATCTTTGTATGAGAAGTAGGGGTGAAAGGAGATTTTATCGGCATCGGAGTTAATCCCTGCTGGATTATTTGACCCTGTTTCATGAAGGAAAAGAAGGTGTAGTACTGTGGCAGCTGCAATTACAAAGGGGAATAAGAAGTGGAAGGCAAAGAATCGTGTTAAAGTGGCGTTATCTACGGAGAACCCCCCTCAAATTCATTGTACTAGGGCACCTCCAACATAAGGGACGGCTGATAAGAGGTTTGTAATTACGGTTGCTCCTCAGAAAGATATTTGTCCTCATGGTAGAACATAGCCTACGAAGGCTGTCATTATTGTTAGTAGAAGAAGAACTACTCCGATGTTTCAGGTTTCTTTATATAGGTATGAACCGTAGTAGAGTCCTCGGGCAATGTGTATATAAATGCAAATGAAAAAGAAAGATGCTCCATTAGCGTGGATGTTTCGGATGAGTCATCCGTAACTAACATCCCGGCAAATGTGGCAAACAGAGGAAAAAGCTGTTGAAATATCAGAGGTGTAGTGCATAGCCAAGAATAGCCCGGTGAGGATTTGGGTAGCTAGACACAGTCCCAATAGTGATCCAAAGTTTCATCACACTGAGATATTTGAGGGGGCTGGAAGGTCGACTAGTGCGTCATTAGCAATTTTTAGGAGGGGGTGGGTTTTTCGGAGGTTAGCCATTATGGTTCTTGTAGTTGAATTACAACGGTGGTTTTTCAAGTCATTAGTTTCGGTTAGAGTCCGAGCAGGAATTATGACTTATCTTGTGTCTTTATTTCTTTTAGGGCTGGTTTTGGGGCTTGTGGCCGTTGCATCTAACCCTGCTCCCTACTTTGCTGCTTTAGGTTTGGTTGTAGCAGCGGGTGTAGGGTGTGGGGTCTTGGTGGGGCACGGGGGATCTTTTTTATCTCTAGTGTTGTTTTTGATTTATTTGGGGGGGATGCTTGTGGTGTTTGCGTACTCGGCTGCCTTAGCAGCTGAGCCTTTCCCTGAGTCTTGGGGGGATCGTTCCGTCTTAGGATACGTTATGGCATATGTGGTGGGGGTGGTGTTGGTTGCAGGTTGGTTCTGGGGTGGGTGATATGAGACTTCATGGGTGGCAGTGGATGAATTTAAGGAGTTTTCTGTGCTGCGGGGTGATACAAGTGGTGTGGCTTTTATATATTCTTCAGGTGGTGGAATATTGGTTGTATGTGCTTGGGTACTTCTGTTAACACTTTTTGTAGTGCTAGAACTAACTCGGGGTTTAAGTCGGGGAGCCCTTCGAGCAGTTTAGGTGAGGGTTAGTAAAAGGGCCAGTGCTGTCGAAAGGAAAAAGAGAGTGAGGTAAGTCTTAATTATTCCCTGCTGGATGTTGCTTGTTGCAGTAATCATAGGGAGATGTGTAGAAATAATGCTTTTTGGTCCGACTTTCTCAAACCATGTCTGGTCGACTAGTTGGCTAGCAATAGCTTGTCCTAGAGTTAAGTTGATTTTAGGGGTTAATCGGTGGATGATGGTTGGAAAAAACCCTAGTATATTAGAAAAATTATGAAGGACAAGGTTAGGGGTTGTTTTAAATTGTTTGTTAGTTAGTGATGCTAGTTCTAATGCAATCAGAAGGCCCAGGATGGTGACCAGGAGGGCAGCTAATTTAAGGGGGAGTGGTATAGTTATTACAGGGGTTTTGGAAGGGAGGAAGTTTGATGTAATTAAAAGTCCTGCAACAATGCTGCCTCAGGCCAATCGTTTAATGGGGTTAATAACAGCGGGGTTGTTCTCGTTGATGGGAGATAGAGCTGTAAATCGAGGATGTCCTATGGAGACGAAAAATACAACACGTAGGCTATATACAGCAGTGAAGGAGGTGGCTAGTAAGGTAAGTGTGAGGGCTCAGGCGTTAAGGTGTGATGTATTTAAGGCCTCAATAATGGCATCTTTAGAAAAGAACCCTGCTAGGAAGGGGGTGCCGGTAAGTGCTAAGCTTCCAATTGTGAGGCAGGAAGAGGTGAAGGGTGTTAGGTTGTGTATACCACCTATTTTTCGGATGTCCTGTTCGTCGTTAAGGCTGTGAATAATTGACCCGGAGCAGAGGAACAGTATAGCTTTAAAAAATGCGTGTGTACAAATGTGAAGGAAGGCTAATTGTGGTTGATTAAGTCCAATGGTGACCATCATTAATCCCAGTTGGCTAGATGTGGAGAATGCGACGATTTTTTTGATATCGTTTTGTGTTAATGCGCAAGTAGCGGTGAATAGTGTAGTGAGAGCCCCGAGGCATAGACAGGTGGTAAGGGCTGTTTGGTTATTTTCCATTAGGGGGTGCAGTCGGATCAGCAGGAAAATTCCTGCAACAACTATAGTGCTAGAGTGTAGTAGGGCAGATACCGGCGTAGGGCCTTCCATCGCGGAAGGGAGTCATGGATGAAGTCCAAATTGTGCTGATTTGCCGGTGGCGGCTAAAATAAGACCTATAAGTGGTATTGTGAGGTCAAGGTCCTTTGAGGAGGCGAATATTTGTTGAATTTCTCATGAGTTGAGGTTTGTTGCAAATCAGGCTATACTTAAGATGAGCCCAATATCCCCAACCCGGTTGTATACTACGGCTTGTATAGCAGCTGTGTTGGCATCTGCTCGGCCGTACCACCATCCAATGAGTAGAAATGATATAATGCCCACACCCTCTCATCCGATGAACAATTGGAACATGTTGTTGGCAGTTACTAATACAATCATGGCTACTAGAAAGAGTAAAAGATACTTAAAGAATCGGTTTATGTTAGGGTCGGCATGCATATACCACGATGCAAACTCAAGAATAGATCAAGTTACATAAAGGGCAATGGGGGTAAAGATAATAGAATAGTGATCAAACTTAAAGCTAAGGTTTACATCAAAGGTTGAGGTATTTATCCATTGTCAGTTAGTAACGATTGTTTCGGTCCCCTGATCTAAAAAAATGAATAGGGGGATTAGGCTGACTATAAAAGCCATCTTAACGGCGGTTTTTACATGGGTAAGGGCCCAGTTCTCTTGACGAGGGGTTGAATTAAGGGTGGTTATAAGGGGGTAGATAAGAAGTGCGAAGATCATTAATAAGGTCGAGCTTAAGATTAGTGTAGTTGGGTGCATAGCTGCTACTTGGATTTGCACCAAGAGTCTTTGGTTCCTAAGACCAACGGATGAGCTGTTATCCTTTAGAAGCTCGAGTGAACCACGGAGTTTAACCGAGGGGGCAGAAGATTAGCAGTCCCTACTGTCGAACGGACTTCTCTCGGTGGATAAGAGGGGTTTAACCTCTATTTTTAGAATCACAATCTAATGTCTTGTTTAAACTATATCTACAGAAACATCAGCCTCATATCAGCTCTGGTTTAAGGATGAGTAGTATAATGGGGATAAGGTGAAGGGTAATAAGCAGGTGTTCTCGGGTGTGGGATGGTTCAAGGGCAATAATATGGGAAGGTAGAGGCCCCCGTTGTGTTATTAGGAAGAGGTATAAGGAGTAGCTGGCTGTAATAAGTGTGCCCACACCTGTAAGTAGCAGTGTTCAATATGATCAATTAAACATGGAAGTAATAATCATTAGTTCGCCTATTAGGTTTGGTAGAGGTGGTAGTGCTAGATTGGCTAAGCTGGCTACAAATCATCAGGTGGTCATTAAGGGGAGGACTATTTGTATGCCTCGTGCTAGAAGCATGGTTCGACTATGTGTGCGTTCGTAGCTGGTGTTAGCTAGGCAGAATAGTGCTGAGGAGGCAAGTCCGTGTGCGATCATAAGGATAATTGCACCCGTAAATCCTCAGGGTGTTTGAATTAGAATTCCCCCTGCAACTAGCCCCATGTGTCCAACTGAAGAATATGCGATTAGTGATTTTAGGTCTGTCTGACGGAGGCAAATTGACCCAGTTATGATGATACCCCAAAGGGCTAAGGCAATAAAGGGGTATGCTAGTTCTTTGGTGAGGGGATCTAGTATTACCATCATACGTATCATTCCGTAACCCCCAAGTTTAAGAAGTACAGCCGCTAGGACTATAGACCCTGCAATTGGGGCTTCTACATGAGCTTTGGGCAGTCAGAGGTGAACACCATATAGTGGTATTTTTACAAGGAAAGCCAATAGGCAGGCAGCTCATCATAACTTATCGCCCCATGTTAAAAGGTTTAAGGGTTTTGAATACTGCAATGTTAATATTGATAGTGTTCCGTTATCATTTTGTAGGAGTAGAAGAGCTACAAGAAGTGGAAGAGAACCGGCTAGGGTATAGAATAAGAAGTAGGTGCCAGCATTAAGGCGCTCAGTTTGATTACCTCAGCGAGTAATGAGAATTAGTGTTGGGAGTAGTGTAGCTTCAAATATGATATAAAATATAATGATTTCCGTAGCACCGAATGCTAAAATTAAAAATGTTTGGAGTGATACCAATAGGGTGATATATATACGTTGGCGATTAAGAGGCTCGGGTGAGATGTGGTTCTGACTGGCAAGAATCATAAGAGGGAGTAACCAGCAGGTTAACACTAATAATGGTGTTGATAGTGGGTCTGTTGCCAAATAAAGATTAGATGAGGATCATCCGGTCTCTGATGACCATTTTAATCAGGACAAACTTGCTAGGGCAATAATTAAACTTTGGGCAATTGATGTTGTCCATAGTCATTTTGCAGGGCCTAGCCAGATTGTTGGGAATAGCATTAGTGTTGGGATAAGGATTTTTAACATTGAAGTAGATTTAGGCTTTGAAGTCGGTCGGTTCCATGTGTTCGTGCAGTTGCTACCAGAAGAGCCAGGCCTGCGCTGGCTTCGCAAGCTGAAAAGGCTAATAATAGTATAGGGGCTACTGAATAGCCGGTTGCCTCCATCTGAAGGGCTCATAGGGATAGTGCAATAAATAAAGAGAGTATTATTCCCTCTAGGCAAAGAAGGGCCGAGAGAAGGTGGGTGCGGTGAAATGCGAGTCCTATAAGCCCCAGAATAAAGGCTGAGGTAAAGCTGAAGTGTACTGGTGTCATAAGGCGGTCATGGACTTAAACCATGGTCTTTTGAGCCGAAATCAAGGGTCTTGTTTTGGACTAACTGCCTATTCAGCTCATTCTAATCCTCCTTGGGTTCACTCATAAATTAAACCAAGAGTGAGTAGGGCAAGTACGGCGGCAGATCAGGCAAGAGTTAGGGTTGGTGTGGTCAGCTGATCACCCCAGGGGAGGGGGAGGAGAAGGGCAATTTCCAGGTCAAATAAAAGAAATAAAATAGCGACTAGAAAAAATCGGAGGGAAAATGGTAGTCGGGCAGAGCCTAGCGGGTCAAATCCACATTCATAGGGGGACAGCTTTTCTGCGTCTGGCGTAATTTGTGGTAACCAGAAAGAAATAGTTGCTAGTACTGCGGATAGAAGAATGGTAATAGTAATGATGGTTGTGATTAAATTCATTATCTTTCCTTGGGTTTTAACCAAGACCGGGTGATTGGAAGTCACTTATACGCGTTAATACTAGAAAGATTATGAGCCTCATCAGTAGATAGAGACGTAGAGGAATAGTCATACGACGTCTACAAAGTGTCAATATCAGGCGGCAGCTTCAAATCCAAAGTGGTGTTCGGATGTGAAGTGATATTGGATTTGTCGGAGTAAGCAAACTGCTAAGAAGGTGGAGCCAATAATTACATGTAGGCCGTGAAATCCTGTGGCAACAAAGAAAGTAGAGCCGTATACACCGTCAGCGATTGTAAAGGGTGCTTCGTAGTATTCTATGCCCTGAAGAAAGGTGAAGTAGAACCCCAGTAAGATAGTGAGAGTAAGAGATTGAATAGCTTGTTTTCGTTCACCTTCCATAATGCTGTGATGTGCTCATGTAACAGTAACACCAGATGCTAGTAGGACTGCCGTATTAAGAAGTGGTACCTCAAATGGGTCAAGGGGTGTAATGCCTGTGGGGGGTCAGCAGCCCCCTAGTTCAGGAGTGGGGGCAAGGCTAGCGTGGTAAAAGGCTCAGAAGAAACCCAAGAAAAAGAATACCTCAGATGTAATGAATAAAATTATACCGTAGCGTAATCCTTTCTGAACAGGTGGGGTGTGGTGCCCTTGGAATGTACCCTCTCGGATAATATCTCGTCACCATTGATATATGGTGAGAAGAAGTAGAATATTTCCCATAGTAAGAAGTGTGAGCGAGTGGAAGTGGAATCAGACTGCAGTGCCTGATGTAAGTAAAAGGGCGGCAATTGCGCCGGTGAGTGGTCAGGGGCTCGGGTCAACCATGTGGTATGCGTGTGCTTGGTGTGCCATTAAACGTTTTCTTGTAGGTAAAGGCTTAGTAAGAGGACAAATACGTAGGCTTGAATTATAGCAACAGCAATTTCGAGGAGTGTAAGTAAAAATAAGACCAGGGCAGTAAGGATTGCAACCGTTGGCATAAGGGGTAGTAGTACAAAAGCTGCTGTTGCGATCAGTTGAATTAGAAGGTGGCCCGCTGTGAGGTTGGCTGTTAATCGCACTCCCAGAGCAAGGGGTCGGATAAAGAGGCTAATTGTCTCGATAATAATTAGAACTGGGATTAGGGGTACAGGGGTTCCCTCAGGCAAGAGGTGGCCCAGGGCAGCGGTGGGTTGATTTCGCATACCAATGATTACTGTTGCGAGTCACAGGGGTACTGCAAGGCCCATATTGAGAGAAAGTTGTGTGGTGGGGGTAAATGTATATGGGAGTAGACCTAGCATATTTAGGGTAATAAGGAATAATATCAATGAGGTTAGTAGAACTGCTCATTTGTGGCCACCGAGGTTTAAGGGCAGAAGAAGTTGCTGGGTAAACCGGTTAATAAATCACCCTTGAAGCGTAATAAGGCGGTTGTTTAATCATCGGGCGGATGGTGTTGGGAGTAGAATTCATGGGAGAGTTAATGCTACAGCAATAAGTGGGATACCCATATATGTTGGGCTTATAAATTGGTCAAAGAAGCTTAGTGTCATGGTCAGTTTCAGGGCTCAGGTTTAGCTTTTTCAGTGCTTTGTGAAGTAGGCTCATTTGTGAAGGTGTGGCCGAGGACTTTTGGGGGAATAACAGTTAAGAAAACCAGTCACGAGAATACCAGAATGGCAAATCAGGGGGCGGGGTTGAGTTGGGGCATGTCACTAGGGGTGGTTGGGGACCACCAGTCTTTAGCTTAAAAGGCTAACGCTATTCCCGATTTAGCTTCTTAGTGAGGCATCTTCAAGTATTATAGTGGATCATTTCTCAAAGTGTTCTAGGGGTACCGCTTCAACAACGATGGGTATGAAGCTGTGGTTAGCCCCGCAAATCTCGGAACATTGTCCGTAGAATACTCCAGGTCGAGAGGCAATAAAGGCTGTTTGGTTTAGTCGTCCGGGGACTGCGTCTATTTTAACACCTAAAGAAGGGACAGCTCAGGAGTGAAGAACATCTTCAGCTGAGACGAGGATTCGGATTGGAGACTCGACAGGGACTACTATTCGGTGGTCTGCTTCTAGGAGCCGGAACTGTCCAGGGACTAGATCTTGAGTGGGGACTATGTAGGAGTCAAATCCGAGGTCTTCATAATCGGTATATTCGTAGCTTCAGTATCACTGGTGGCCCATAGCTTTGATGGTGAGGTGAGGATCATTAATCTCGTCTATAAGGTAGAGAATTCGAAGGGAGGGGAGGGCAATAAGAATGAGGATTACTGCTGGGAGGATAGTTCAAACGATTTCAATTTCTTGAGAATCAAGGATATATTTGTTGGTAAGTTTAGTAGAGACTATTGCTACGATGATATAAAGCACTAAAGTGCTAATAAGAAGAACAATCATAAGAGCGTGGTCGTGGAAATGAAGAAGTTCTTCTATAACAGGTGAGGCCGCGTCTTGGAATCCTAGTTGTGAGGGATGTGCCATTAAAGCAAAATGCTCAAGACACGCGGGGTTTTAACCCACAATTCTGCCTTGACAAGGCAGTGTAATAGACTAGTTTTACTAGTGTCTTATGGAAGAAAGTGGCAGAGTGGTTATGCGGTTGGCTTGAAACCAGCACATGGGGGTTCAATTCCTCCCTTTCTCGTTAATTTGCTTGTACTTGTACAAATGCTGGTTCCTCAAATGTGTGGTAAGGTGGAGGGCATCCGTGTAGTCACTCTACGTTAGTTGAAGTCAGTTCAATTGATGCGACTTCCCGTTTGGCAGCAAAGGCTTCCCAGAGGATAAATAGGAACATAATTACAGCTACCAGGGAGATGAGGGATCCAATTGAGGAAACAGTATTTCATAGTGTATAGGCGTCTGGGTAGTCAGAGTAACGTCGTGGTATTCCCGCCAGGCCTAGGAAGTGCTGTGGAAAAAAGGTTAAATTTACACCCACAAACATAATTCCGAAGTGAATTTTGGTTCATGTACTGTGAAGGGTAAACCCCGTAAATAGAGGGAATCAGTGAACAAAGGCCCCCATGATGGCAAATACAGCTCCTATAGATAAGACGTAGTGGAAGTGGGCAACCACATAGTAAGTATCGTGAAGGACGATATCTAATGAGGAGTTTGCTAGGACAATGCCGGTTAGTCCTCCTACTGTGAAGAGGAAAATAAACCCAAGGGCCCAAAGAAGTGGTGTTTCTCATTTAATTGAGCCACCATGCAAGGTAGCTAGTCAGCTAAACACCTTTACCCCGGTCGGGATGGCGATGATTATAGTGGCGGATGTAAAGTAGGCACGAGTGTCGACGTCTATACCGACAGTAAACATGTGGTGGGCTCAAACGATAAAGCCTAAGAGACCGATGGCTATCATGGCTCAAACCATGCCTATATACCCAAAGGGTTCTTTCTTGCCAGAGTAGTACGCAACGATGTGTGAAATTATACCGAAGCCTGGAAGAATTAGAATATAAACTTCTGGGTGACCAAAAAATCAAAATAGGTGTTGATAAAGGATTGGGTCTCCTCCTCCTGCTGGGTCAAAGAAAGTAGTATTAAGATTTCGGTCTGTGAGTAACATTGTGATGCCCGCTGCAAGGACTGGCAGGGAGAGTAGTAAGAGGACGGCGGTAATCAGAACAGCCCACACAAAAAGAGGGGTTTGGTATTGGGAAATCGCTGGGGGTTTCATGTTAATAATGGTTGTAATAAAATTAATGGCCCCTAAAATAGAAGAAATTCCAGCTAAGTGAAGGGAGAAAATAGTTAAATCTACAGATGCTCCTGCGTGGGCTAGGTTACCGGCCAGTGGGGGATATACTGTTCATCCTGTTCCGGCCCCGGCTTCAACCCCAGATGAGGCTAAAAGGAGAAGAAAGGATGGGGGGAGTAGTCAGAAGCTCATGTTATTTATTCGGGGGAAGGCTATGTCAGGGGCACCAATCATAAGGGGAATTAATCAGTTTCCGAACCCGCCGATCATAATTGGCATGACTATAAAGAAAATCATAACGAAAGCATGGGCCGTGACGATTACATTATAAATTTGATCATCACCTAGAAGGGCTCCGGGCTGGCTTAGTTCGGCTCGAATAAGGAGACTTAGGGCTGTGCCGACTATTCCGGCTCAGGCACCAAATACTAAATAAAGGGTGCCAATGTCTTTGTGGTTGGTTGAGAAAAATCATCGTGTGATTGCCACAGGTAAGGTGGCTGAGTATTTAAGCGGTGGATTGTAACCCCACGAACAGAGGTTTAACTCCTCTCCTTATCAAGCCCTGTGGTGTACAACACGTTAGATTGCAAACCTTAAGAAGTAGGCTAATAGCCTACCGGGGCTTTCCCCCGCCATCGCCACCCTGTGGCGGGGGAAAGTAGATGGATGCTCGCTGGATAGAGCGCTTAGCTGTTAACTAAGATTTTGTAGGATCGAGGCCTTCCCACCTAGAAAGGCTTTAGCTTAATTAAAGTGTCTGGGTTGCATTCAGAAGATGTGGGATAAAGTCCCGCAAGTCTTAACAAGGGCTGGGTGATTTTCACTCCCGCTTAGAGCTTTGAAGGCTCTTGGTCTTAATGCTATCCTAAGCCCTTATAAAGTTAGTATTGCACTAACAGCGGGGGTGAGAGGAAGTAGTATTAAAGCTATAATAGTTATAAGTGAAAGTGGGAGGGTATTATGGTTAAAGCTAAGTCGTCAAGGGGCTGTGGCAACTAGGGTGTTAGGGTAGATGGTAAGGGTTATAGCATAACAAAGTCGGAGGTAGAAGTAAAGGCTAAGTAGGGCTGTTATAGCGGCTAGTGTGGCAGTTAGTGGTAGACCTTGCTTTGTTAACTCTTGTAAAATGAGTCATTTTGGCATAAACCCTGAAAGAGGGGGGAGTCCACCCAGGGAGAGTAATACAAGCACGGTGAGTGCAGCCAGGGTTGGTGCTTTGGTTCACGAGGTTGCAAGGGCATTAATGGTTAAAGACTGGTTGGTCTTTAGTGTGAGGAATGCTGAAGATGTTATTACAATGTAAAGTATCAGGCTGAGAAGTGTGAGGGAGGGCGCGAATTGCAAAATCAGAATTATCCACCCGAGGTGGGCGATTGAAGAGTATGCTAAAATTTTACGTAGTTGGGTCTGGTTTAGTCCCCCTCACCCCCCCACAAGGGTTGATAGAAGCCCTAGTGTAACTAGGAGAGTGGGGTCAATAGCTGGTGCTACCTGAATTATTAGTGCAAATGGTGCAAGCTTCTGTCAAGTGGAGAGGATAAGTCCTGTGGTGAGTTCAAGTCCTTGAAGGACCTCTGGTAATCAAAAATGTACTGGTGCCAATCCTAGTTTTAGTGCAAGGGCTATTATAGCGGTTGTGGCTGCTAGGGGGTGGGATAGTTGCTGAATGTCTCATTCCCCAACTAATCAGGCGTTGGTGGTGCTGGCAAACAGAATTATAGCTGCAGCTGTGGCCTGTGTGAGGAAATACTTGGTTGTAGCTTCAACTGCTCGGGGGTGGTGTTGTCGTGCTATGATTGGAATAATGGCAAGGGTATTAATCTCCAGCCCTATTCATGCGAGTAGTCAGTGGGAGCTAGCAAAGGTGAGGGTTGTACCTAGGCCTAGGCTAGAGATTAAAATGGTGAGTACATAGGGGTTCATTAGTAAAGGAAGGATTTTAACCAACATATTTGGGGTATGGGCCCAAAAGCTTAATTAGCTGACCTTACTAGAAGGTGGTGTAGTGGAAGCACTAAGAGTTTTGATCTCTTGAGTATGGGTTCGAGCCCCTTCTTTCTAGAATTGAGGGGACTTGAACCCCTATTAGCCACGCTATCAAGGTGGTCCTTGAGCATTCAGGCACAATTCCTTGCAGTACTAAATCTGCGGGGGTAAACCTGCGAGTGCAATGGGAAGTGCAAGGTGTCATAGTACTAAGGCCAGGGTTATGGGGAGGAAACTTTTTCAAACTAAGTGTATGAGCTGGTCGTATCGGAATCGAGGGTAGGAGGCCCGTACTCATAAAAATACTACGGACAGTAGAGCCGCTTTGGTTATTAAGTTTACGGCCGTTAGTTCGGGCAAGGCTGGGATGTGAGTTGCTCCTAAAAACAGGATAGCTGAGAGTGTGTTCATGAGAAGAATATTGGCGTACTCAGCCAGGAAAAAGAGGGCGAAGGGTCCTCCAGCATATTCTACATTAAAGCCGGAGACTAGTTCGGATTCACCCTCTGTCAGGTCAAATGGGGCACGGTTTGTTTCGGCAAGGGTTGAAATATATCACATAGCGGCAAGGGGCCAGGCTGGTACAACTAATCAGATGCTCTCTTGGGCAACGTTGAAGGTTTGGAGTGTAAAACCACCCGTGAAAATAATCACGCTAAGAAGAATTAATCCTAAACTGACTTCGTAGGAAATAGTTTGTGCTACAGCTCGTAAAGCACCAATTAAGGCATATTTTGAATTTGATGCTCATCCGGAGCCTAAAATAGAATAAACGGCAAGGCTAGATAGTGCGAGTACAAATAGTACACCTAGGTTTAAGTCTGTTACTGGGTACGGAATAGGCATTGGGGCTCATAGGGTAAGTGCAAGTGTTAGGGCTAATATTGGTGTGGCGAGGAAAAGGAAGGGGGAAGAGGTGGAGGGTCGAACCGGTTCTTTAATGAAAAGCTTTAGGCCATCCGCGATTGGTTGAAGTAATCCATATGGACCAACAATATTGGGTCCTTTTCGCAGTTGCATATACCCTAAAACTTTTCGTTCAAGAAGGGTAAGAAAGGCGACTGCTAGAAGAACGGGGACGATGTAGGCAAGGGGGTTAAGAACGTGAGTAATTAGGGTCGTGATCATAGCTAAGGAGAGGGTTTGAACCTCTGAGAAAAAGGGCTTAGGCCTTTCGCAATTACCGGGCTCTGCCACCTTAGCGCGCCGTTCTCTTAGGCACACTTTGATGTGCCCCCTTGTCTGTTTTAGTTGCCTTCATCAGGTGGGGGTGGGGCGTGCCTCAAGCATGGGCCCCTTCTTTCCGGTCCTTTCGTACTAGGGAAGATCACTTCATAGATAGAAACTGACCTGGATTACTCCGGTCTGAACTCAGATCACGTAGGACTTTAATCGTTGAACAAACGAACCCTTAATAGCGGCTGCACCATTAGGATGTCCTGATCCAACATCGAGGTCGTAAACCCCCTCGTCGATAGGGACTCTGGGAGAGGATTGCGCTGTTATCCCTAGGGTAACTCGGTCCGTTGATCGGCGTTCGCCGGATCATTTTTGGTCAGAAATTCTGGTGCTTAGAGCAGTAGCTCTTGGCTGTGGGGGCAGTGCCCCCAGTCCACATGGGGGCTTTATTTTCCCCCGCGGTCGCCCCAACCAAAGACATATAGGCTAGGGGTCACTGCGTTTTTACTTGGTAGAACAAGGTTACTTGACGTGATCTGCCGGGTGTCTAAAGCTCCATAGGGTCTTCTCGTCTTATGTAGTTATGTCCGCTTCTGCACGGGCAGATCAATTTCATTGACTTGGAAGAGGAGACAGCTAAGCCCTCGTGATGCCATTCATACAGGTCTTCATTTAAAAGACAAGTGATTGCGCTACCTTCGCACGGTCAAAATACCGCGGCCGTTAAACCCATAGTCACAGGGCAGGCGGGACCTCTTATCTTTTGATTTGCAAGAGGCGATGTTTTTGGTAAACAGGCGAGGCTTGTGTTTGCCGAGTTCCTTCTCTTCCTTTGGGTCTTTCCCTGTTTGCACTCCTGTGTGGGGTTAACGATTTATTGGTGTAGGCTTTTCTTGGTATTCTTTCTGGCCTGCATTACCCTCTTGATTTGGGTTCGTTATTTGTCGGTGGGGGGTCCGGTCCGACTTACACGTGTGCTGGGAGAGGGTTATACCCTCTTATTACTCATTCTAGCATAATCTCTTCCATGGGGGCATGGAATGGCTTAGTACGGTTAGGGGGTAGGATTTCTTATCAAAATAAGAGGTTTATATCTGTCTGAGCTTTAACGCTTTCTATGCAGGTGGCTGCTCTTAGGCCCACTGTAACAGGTTACCTTAGTAATTATGATCCTTAGCCGCCTGTTAAGGTTGTGTCCTTGTTCAAAGGAGCTGTACCTCCTTTGACTAACTCCTTTGGTTTCTCTGGGACTAGGTTAGTTTTACCTTTATGTCTTGAGAAAGCCAAGGGGCTGAACTTCTATTCATTTCCTAAGCAACCAGCTATAACTAGGCTCGATAGGTTTATCACCTCTACTCGGGGCTCGTCCCACTCTTTTGCCACAGAGACGGGTTGGCCCTATAATAGGCTGTCCCGGAGTAGCTCGTCTAGTTTCGGGGGCCAGAACTAAAGTTCTCTTTGCTCGGGTTTGCTGGCTAAATCATGATGCAAAAGGTACGAGATTTAATCTCTGCTTTTCTAGGCTTAAATGGGTTGTTTCAGTTCTCTTTCAGCTTTCCCTTGCGGTACTTTCTCTGTTGCTCAATGTTCCCTTTTCTGTCGCCCATACTAAGGGGGAAAAATGGTTTGTTGACTTAATTCTAAGTTTTGTTGGGGTATGTATGTTGTGGTGTTAGACCAAATGTGTTGGCTAGCTAGTCAGCTCAGGGTGACCCGATTTGCACGGATGTCTTCTCGGTGTAAGGGAGGTGCTTTTCTATCTTAGCTACACTCTGGTTATTCCAAGCGCACCTTCCGGTACACTTACCATGTTACGACTTGCCTCCCCTTTGTTCGGTTAACTTCTTAGTTAGAAGGGAATATTGAACTTGGGGAGAGTGACGGGCGGTGTGTGCGCGCCTCAGAGCCAGTTTCAAGAGAACTCTCTGCTTTCTGTTTACTGCTAAATCCACCTTCGGACGCTGGTTTCACAGCGTGGTTCGTAATGCTCTATTTTAGAGAATGTAGCCCATTTCTTCCCACCCCATGCGCTACACCTCGACCTGACGTTTTGGGTTATACCCATTTTGCTTACTATATGACCTTCACAGGGTAAGCTGACGACGGTGGTATATAGGCGGGGAAAACAAGAGGTGGTGAGGTTGAACGGGGGTTATCGGTTCTAGAACAGGCTCCTCTAGGTGGGTCTGAGGCACCGCCAAGTCCTTTGGGTTTTAAGCTGGCGCTTGTAGTTCCCTGGCGGATGTCAGTTGTATATTTCCATCAAAGTTTACGGCTAGGCATAGTGGGGTATCTAATCCCAGTTTGTTTCATAGCTGTCGTGGGTTCAGGGGGTATTAAAGCTGCTTTCGCAGTGGAGCTTCGTGCCCCCAGGTGCGTATGACAGCTGAGGGGGTGTTCGGCTTTATTAAGTATATTTCCATAACCACTCTTTACGCCGGTAACCATCAACTTGGGCCTCTCGTATAACCGCGGTGGCTGGCACGAGTTTTACCGGCCCTCTTAACCTTAACTAAGTCAAGCTTTCGCTTATGGCTTAATATCTATCACTGCTGAGTTTCCTTGGGGGTGTGGCTTAGCAAGGCGTCTTGGGCTGCTGAAGCGTGCCTGATGCCGGCTCCTCGTCCCCGGGCAGGGGATTAAGGGCATCCTCACAGGAGTGCGGAGACTTGCATGTGTAAGTTCAGTTAAAGCTGATAGTAAAGTCAGGACCAAGCCTTTGTGCCTGCGGGACTTTCTAGGGTCCATCTTAACAGCTTCAGTGTTATGCTTTAGTTAAGCTACGCCAGC